TAACACTAAAGAATCTAATCGCATACTTGAACGATAACTCAGAAAATCGAGAGAATTTTTTGATAATTGGTTTATCCGGATCCGTATCCTTCCTGATTGAGACCACATGTAAAAATAATATTGCCATAAATCGACAAAGTAGAATTTCCACTTAGTCATCAGAAGAGGCGTATCCTTGGAAAACAGAATTGATTTTCTTTGATATCTAACAAAATGTATGAAAGGATCCTTGAACAAACATAGGTTAGCCTGAAAATCATTAGCAAAAACTTCTACGAGATCCTCTATTTTTCGATAGAAATGGATTCGTTCAAGAAAGACTCCAGAAGCAGTTGATCGTAAATGAGAGGATTGGTTACGGAGAAAAAGGAAAATGGATTCGTATTCACATACGTAAGAATTATATAGGAACAAGAAAAATCTTGGATTCAAAAAAAAAGGGGATTTCTTTGGAGTAAAAAGACTCTTAAAATTACAATACTTGTAGAGAAGGAACCGTAATAAATGCAAAGAGGAGGACTCCCTTACCCAGTAGCGAAGGACTTGAATCAAGATTTCCAGATGGATGGGATGAGGTATTAATACATCTAACACATAATTTAAATGTGAGAATTTGTCCTCTAAAAAAGGAAATATTGAATGAATTGATTGGAAATTATGAGATTTTACTCCTTCTTTCCCTTGTAAATAAGATACTAATTGTAGGGAAAATGGAATTTCCCCAATGATTGCAAATCCAGCCGATATCATTTGAGAATACAAATTCTTATTGTGCCCAAAAAAGGGATTTTGATTAGAATCATTAGAAAAACTAATCAAATGATTCTGTTGATACATTCGAGTAATCAAACGTTTTACAATCAGTAAACTGAATTTATTGTCGGAACCCGCATTCTCCAAAAAAAGTGATCTATTACTATTAAAACCATGATCATGAGAAAGTGCATAAATATACTCCCGAAAAAGAAGTGGGTATAGGAAGTTATGTTGTCTAGATCTATTGAGTTCTAAATAGACTTTAAGTTGCTCCATTTCAAATTTGATTTGAACCAAAGATAGGGGACCCTTTCGATTATAAAATGATACATAGTGCGATACAGTCAAAACAAGGTATTCTAGTAAGAAAGGAATAGATACCTCAGGACAGATAAATTCATCAACGGATTCTCTATCCCCTCTTTTGCCACCTACTGGATTTCGGTATAGGCTAACAAAATGGTTAGAAATCCTTTATTTTTTCAACCCAATCGCTCTTTTGATTTTGGAAAAAAACTCTCTTTTCCGTATCAATATACTGCTTCTTTTACACATTCATGTCTAACCCATACAGAATAGGGAATCACTAATAGTTAGGACTCATAAAAAATCAATAATCCACTCAGGAGAAAAACTTTTACCGTACCAGGAGCTAATTTTTTTTTAACATTAAATTAGATCGGGTAATCATTCAAATTAAGAACAGAAGCTCGTTGCTTTTTGTTTCCCTATAATTAAAATTTGGCGTCATAGAGCTCTATCCATTTATTCACTTGACCCAACTTTGAATTCAATTCATCGCACAAAAAACGATTTTGTACCGATCCATAATATATATATATATATATACATTCTTCGAATATATTCTTAGAATTCTCCGTTGATACGACATGCTGTTTTTTCCATCCAGTCCTTTCAGGATCAGTCGTGGTCTTACAAACTCTACCGATGGTATGGACGAATCCCTTTCTTCGTACAAATGTGTAAAAGAGGCTAGTCGCACTTAAAAGCCGAGTACTCTACCATTGAGTTAGCAACCCCAAAAAAATTCGAATGTGTAGATACAATCGGAATAAAAAATTTCAATTTCATGACGCAATAAAATAAAAAAAAATATTCAATTAGCAAGAATTTCTTTTTAGAAAAATGTCTAGTCGATTCTGAATATTAAATGGTAAGATCAGATCAAAAAAAAATTCCGATTTTTTTATTTAATAAGAAATTGTTTTTTGTGTGATACAAAAAACAATTTCTTGTGATACTTGTGATACAAGAAATTCAAAATTCAAAGAAAGAACCCCTCATTTGAATGAAGTTAAGTAAAAAACCAAACCCATGGAACAGGGATAAATAAATCGATTTATCCACGATCGAATTATATTTGTTCAAAACACTGTTGTCAATATAATTGTGAATATTGAAGCTAAACGTTGATAAAAGATCGAAAAAGAGTCTTTTTTCTATTTTTTATTTCTATTTTTTTCTTTACTTTAATATTACGAGAACACAGTATTCTATATTAACTTCTATATTTCTATTAACATTAAATTTAACATTAAATATTAAATATTTATAATTTAAATATTTATAATATTAATTAAATATTTATAACATTAATTTATAACATTAAATAAATACTAACAAAGTAAAAAGAAAAAAAAAAAAGAATACAAAAAGGAAAGAAGGGGTAGAAAATATTATATAGAAAATATTATATAGTAAAGAAAAATTTGTATAAAGCTATACACAAGTCATCCCCCCCCTCTTTCTTTTTTGTATTTCATTAATTGAATTCTGTTTCAGTTTAATTAAGACTAAGTTACGTAAAAACCCCTGCCTTCTTTGAAATATCATGAACAGTTCCTGTAGGTTGAGCACCTTTTTCAAGGAAATCAAGAATCGCGGGAATATTTAAATAGGTTTGGTTATTTATCGGATCATAAAAACCCACTTTTTGAAAATCTCTTCCTTCTCTTCGGGATCGAACATCAATTGCAACGATTCGATAAACGGCTCATTGGGATAGGTGTAGTTAACTAATACCCCCCCCGAGAAACGTATATGAGGTTTTCTCCTCATACGGCTCGAGAAAACAAAATGATTAGAAGTTCTGTCTATGTATGGAATCAGAATTTTAAATAAATCCATAAACCCAACAAATCACTTAGACATTAAGCCCTTCTGTTTTTGTTCTTTTTTTTTTTGAAAAAAAAAAAGAACAAAAAAGCATTTCGACTCTCATAACTCAAGTTGGATAACTCTCAAATAGCTCAAAAAAGTGCTTAGGCTTTTCTTTTCTTGAGTGGTCTTTAACCCCCTTTTTTCTTTGTCTCGTCTCGTTTAAAATCCATTTTGATTCTTCATTCGGATCCAGTTGTTGAGACAATTAAAGGCGGTATTTCCTTGTTCCAGGATCCTTTCTCTTTGCCTTGAATCCTTGGGTTTAGACATTACTTCGTCAATCTTTTATTTCAAAAAAATGGCAGCAACAGACCCGTTTTTCTTTTTATTTATATTGATAGTTTATTTACATTGATAGATTATAGTGATAGAAAGAAATCAATCACAAAAAAAAGAATCATACGAACGATCGATTTCCGCATGATAAACTTTTGATCGAAAAGAGTTTTACAAATTTCAAAAAACTTTCTTTTTTTTTTTCATTTGAAATCGGATCCTTTCGATTTCGATATAAAAAAAACACTTACGAAGCTGTTCCAACTTATTGATTTGTATTAACTAACCCTAGATCCTTTCCCCTGAAAATAAATACTTCCTCCTCGAGCTCCATCCTGTACTATTTCCCATTCCAACCCCCCAAAAAACACGGGAACCGGATAAAGGATGTCGAGCTAAGAGCACTTTCATTTCCATATAAAAAAGTGGTGGGTTTTTACATCCACAGCCGATCATGTCCTTCAAGTCGCACGTTGCTTTCTACCACATCGTTTCAAACGAAGTTTTACCATAACATGCCTCTAGTTTTGAACCGGTCTGTAATTGATTCAATTATGGAATCATGAATAGTCATTAGTTCGTCCGGTACTCGGTCAGTACATAGTAATCTACACTTTTGACTTACGTATGTAAGTATATGAAGAAAAATTTTAGTATCAGTAAAAAAGAAATATTTTAGTATATGAATGCAAATCAAATAATATCAAGATATAAGCAATATATATATATTATCTACTTGTTTTACATTGTTTTATACTTTTTTTTTCTAATATTTTGATTTTATTTCTAATATTTAGATTTTAATAATATTTATTATATTTTAATAATATTTATATTATATTTTAATAATATTTATATAATATTTATATTTTAAATATTTCTATTTTATTAATATTTCTATTTTATTTTTTATTTATATTTTATTTTTACTTAAATTTTTCTTATCTTTACTTATATTATTAAATACTTATATTATTAAATACAATATCTAATTGCTTCTATTTTGTTTTTATACTTTTTTACTTATATCTTTTTATACTTATATTTTTGAAATATTGCTATTATTTATTAGTCTATTTATATATTATATTTATATATTATATTATTTATTATATATTATTTTTATATTATTTATTATTTATTTTATTATTTATTATATTTATTTTATTATTTATTTTATTATTTATTATATTTATTTTATTATTTATTATATATTATTTTTATATTATTTTTATTTATTATATATTATTTTTATATTATTTTTATTTATTATATATTATTTTTATATTTTATATTATATATATATTATATATATTTATATATTATATATATTCATTTTATATATTTTAGTCTTAATATTAATTTATTATTTAATATAATTAATATAAAATTTAATATAATTAATATAAATTTATTATTTATTTATAAATTTATTATTTAATATAATTTATTTAATATAATTTATTAATTTTTAATATAATTTTTAAATTATTTAAAAATTATTTAAAATATAATTTATAAAATATAATTTATTAATTAAAAATATAATTTATTAATTATTTAATTATATATAATTTATTAATTATTATATATAATTTATTAATTATTTAATTATTAATTATTTAATTATTAATTTTATTTAATTTAATTATTAATTTGTTTTTTTTTCAATTTGAAAGTGGGATATATAAATAGAATAAATATATATATGAACGGATACCTGATAAATAGAATATAAAACATATATAAGATATAGAATTCTATATATATCTATTCTATTTATATCTAAATAAAAATACCTAAATAATAAATAAAAATATCTAAATAATAAATAAAAATATCTAAATAATAAACAAAAATATCTAAATAATAATTTAAATAAAAATAAAAAGAAATAAAAAAAATACTGATAATAAGTCATTAAATCAGTCATTTGATTAAAAGTATATTTAATTGAAAAATTTCCTATTTTATATTCTATTTAATATATTTTATATTAATATAATATATTTTATATTATATATTTTATATTCTATTTTTTAATATATTTTATATTCTATTTAAATTAATATTCTATTTAAATTAAAAGAGTGAATTGAATAGAATTCCAATTCCTTATTTGACTCTTATAAAATAAGATTTAACAAGTTAAAGGGCAATTTGGATTATGACATCTTTATTCAGATATAAAAAAATATCTTCTGCTGGGACGAAAGGATTCGAACCTTTGATCACCGGGACCAAAACCCGTTGCCTTACCGCTCGGCCACGCCCCATTCTGTTTATTTGACACTACTAAAAAAAAGAATAATACGGGTATTCCTTGTTTGTCAAGTCCAGTTTGTTCCAACCAAACATATAAAGAATCTATTTGATTATTGCCGGGATTTTCACCCATGTGGATATAGAATAAAACCGAATTTATTGATCATTACATATAATTCAATTAAGATATTGTATGAAATTATGATTTCTTCTATTCTCTTGTAAAAATGGAAGGTGTAAGAATTGAAGGTTTTTTGATTGGGTGAGTTCAAATCACAAGAGGTTTGTTTTAATCTGCCTTATTTTCCTTTCTTCATTTTTTCCTTACATCAAAAACATCTTAATAAGTCAATCAAAATTATCTCCAAGACCAAAATTTTGTTATGATTAATATCTTTAATTTAATCTGTATCTGTTTTAATTCTGCCCTTTTTTCGAATAGTTTTTTATTCGCGAAATTACCCGAGGCTTATGCTTTTTTAAATCCAATCGTGGACGTTATGCCAGTAATACCTGTTCTCTTTTTGCTCTTAGCCTTTGTTTGGCAAGCTGCTGTAAGTTTTCGATAAGATCCTTAATACCTGCCTAGAAAAAGTCTAACAATTGAAAAGATCAAATAAGTCTTACAATATAAACGAACCCTCAATTCAAACATTGAAATTCTTGGATAGCCGTAATAAATTTGGATCGCCCCTTTTTTTGGCCCTTTTTTCACCGAAAGACCCTACTTACAGTTCATCACAATATCGAATTCTTGGTATGAAAAAACTTTTTGTAATGGTAATGAAAGACTCAACTCTTATTACAAAATCTATTTTTGAAAACGCTTTTCTATTTCTAAAGATTCTAGTCCATTTCTATAAATACTAGAAACCGCTTTATTTTCATTTTTTCATTTTTATTTCTTGGTGTCAAAATCAAACTATGTCGTATAAAAATAGAAAATCTATTCTCTTTTTTTTTTAAGATCTTGGAGATTGTGTAATGCTTACTCTTAAACTCTTTGTTTACACCGTAGTGATATTCTTTGTTTCTCTCTTCATCTTCGGATTCCTATCTAATGATCCAGGACGTAATCCTGGACGCGAAGAATAAGAAAAAAAAAAGGCTTCCTTGCTTTATTTTTATATTTTTATAAATAGGATTAGGATTTGATGTATTCTACTGTCAAAAACCAAAACGGAAAGAGAGGGATTCGAACCCTCGGTACGAATAACTCGCACAACGGATTAGCAATCCGACGCTTTCGTCCACTCAGCCATCTCTCCTAATGGAAAAAAAGATAGTTACAGCACAGAAAAAATAATACTTGAGCAAACCCCTCTTTTTTTATATAGATTATATAGGTTATATATAGATATTATCTAATTAATAATATAATTATATATGTAGGTATTATATAGTAATATATGGATATATAAAATTAATATATATTATAGAGAATATAGATATATTATAGAGAATATGGATCGATAGAACTTTTATCAGTTAATTTTATTTAATTTCTTCTTTTTCTATTTTGATTTATATATTTATATATACTTTTTTACTTTTTTTATTTATTTAATTGATGTAAATTATATAATATAAATTATTAAATTAGAAAAATGAAGTATAAAGAATTAGAATCTAAAAGTAGAAAGAATTAGAATCTAATAAGTATAAAGAAAAAAAAAGATAACAAAAAGATAAAGAAGGAAGGAAAGAGGTATCTCAAATAAAAAAAGAAAGAACTTGGTATTGAGTTAGTATCTTTTTCCTAATTTTAAGTTTATCAAGTCCTCTGACAAAATGCTCTACTTTTCAGGATTTGATCCTATTTTGATTCTGCCCAATTCCCTTGTTCGATAAAGGTCTGATTATATACAATAATCACATTGTAGCGGGTATAGTTTAGTGGTAAAAGTGTGATTCGTTCTATTACTCCCCTTGATAGTTAAGGGGTCCTTCGGTTTTATTCCTAATTCCGATCAAAACTTTATTTCTTTTAAAAGGATTAAATCCTTTACCTCTCAATGAAAG